TTCAAGTTTAGTATGCCTTAATTCGGAATGAAACATTCCTTGTGTTACAAAAGAATTCTTTATTGCAGTCGTAAGAAAACAAGATGTTCCACGATAGTCAAGAATGGATCTTAACTTATACAAATTAAGAACTCGGCTTTGTGATAATTTGTAAAATAAATATGCTTGCGACAAGGAGGATAAGTCAAAAAAAAGATGTGAATTTTCCTTACTATTCTGACTATTGTAAAGTGCCCTTTTTAGAGTCGAAATAAAGTGACTTTCTTTTGGATTTTTTTTTTTTTTTATTTCAGGGTTTGTTTCATTATTGTAACTGTATTTATGGAATAAAAGAATGTTTGATTCAAGAACAAGTTGTGTAGGAATTCTGGCAATATGAATGATCCATAGAAAGAAATCTATGTATATTTTTTTAATGAAAATTTTTAGAAAAAAATCTAATTTATAGATTAATCGGGTGCTTCTTCTTTTTATTTTTAATATTTGCCAAATATTTTTTGGTGATTTTACATTATAACTGGTTGTGTTAGGACTACTTTTTTTTCTTGGCGTTACTTTTTTTTTTTCTTTCGTAATACTCTTTATTTTCTTTCTGATTGTACTTGTTCTATCAGTCATATTTTGAATTTTTTTTTCTATCAGTAAATAATTTGTCCCATCTCTAAAGTTCATTTTACTAAAGGAATCATGAATTGTCTGATTGTTGATTATAGGATCTTTTTCTTGGGTAGTTTCAATGGATTCATACACTTCTCTCAATCTAAATAATTGAGTTGGATTTCCTTTTGAGAGTTCTTTTTTTATTCTTTTAATAAAAGGAAATAAACCTTTTTTGATAACCCCCTTTTTTGTTTCTTTTGAGTCTTGTAGAATATTTTTGGTTTTTTCTTTTAAAATTCTTAGAACTTGAAAATTATTCTTTTTCATCTTTCGAATTTCTTTTTTTACTTCCTTCAAAATAGGCTTAAAAAAGGAATATTTTTGGTGGGTAGAACCAAAAGGAAGGTTAGTTTGCGTTCCCCAAACCGTTAAAAAACAAAACTTTTTTTGTTCTTTCTTTAGTTCTTTATAAGAAGAAAAAGGGGACCGCGACTTAGATTTGTGCCAAGGTTTCAAATAGAAAGGAAATACTATTTTTATCTGAATACCCTCTTTAAACCAATTTTTCGGAAGTTCTAGTTCTGATACTTGAACACCATCATAAGTACATATAATATGCTTTTCTCTATTCCACTCCTGGAAATCCTCAGTCCACTCGGGGGGTTGGGACAATAAGATACGTCCTATATTTTTAACTATTATCAATGAGGATAAGAAAATATATTTTCTAAAAATTGATTGAATTATTAAAATAAAACTTCTTATTGCGTGCGGATATGGAAGGAAATCCCAGGCCTCCGTGATTTTTAGGAACGCTTTTTCCTTTATTTGGTTCTCCTCTTCTTCCTTTTCTCGTTGGTTCTCCTCTTCTTCCTTTTGTCTTTTTTTTTGTTCTTCCGTATAATCTTTGAATTCTGGGCCTTTACCCATCCAATTTTTAAAAATCAATTTCATCTGTTCGGGTATATTCAAAGAAAAAAGGAAGGATTTTTTGATTCTGTCCAAAAAAAGCGGGGAATGCGCATTTGCTTCAAACAGTTTCAAAATAAAAGTTTTGCGCCTTTGGGCACGTATAGACCCCTTGATTAATTCTCGACGAAAATCAGATTCTTCCGAATAGTCTCTAATACGCACCCAGTTTTTGGCACCAGCCTTGCGACTACGTCGTTTGGCAGGCTTATAAAGCATTACACGGTCACTTTTTCTTGAACGTATATGATAATCCATCGGTAGACCTTCGTGAGCTTCGCCCGACAGGAATTGCAACTCGGTAATAAGTTTGTATGACCATCGAGGGACTTTTTTACTTATTTCTTTTATTACAAATTTTTTTCTTTTTTGACCATTAGGGCTAGTTAGAATTGTATTCAATAAAAATTTGAAAAATTTTGCTCTTTTTGCTGAACCAATCCTTCCTTGTTCTTTTTCTGAAAATAAAGAGAGGCCCTTCAAATTTAAACTCGATCCCGATTCTCTATCAAATTTACTGATTAAAGTAAAGAAATGACGATTTTCCGTTGAAAAAGTTTTTTTATCAAATCGGTCTATTTTCTGTTCAAACTCTTGGTAATCAGTATCCGGAAGAAGGATACTATGAATCTTATTAATTTCCATTGTCTCTATGAAATTTTCTAACGAAATTTTTTTTATGATTGACGGTGAAAATTTTTTTTTGATTGTTCCACGATATGACCCATTCAAAATGGGATCATACATTTTAGGCAAGTAATCTTTTCTAGTCTTATCATTACACAATCTAGTACTTTTTTCGAGTATATCCAGAGAAAAAAATCCCGTATCTAGAGCCTCAATTCTATTTAAAAACTCGTTGTTTAAGTTGTTATTTTTCTGTTGGTTAGTATAAACCCAATGATTGTACAGTTCATCCGAAGAGAGTTTT